GGATAAAATGGCTGATGATAGGTTGTAAATTGTAAATTTATATATAGATTTTAATATCTTTTTATCAATTAAATCTTATATTCAAAATTATGATATTAAATTGCAAATTTAAAGGTATTATTTTATTTAATTAAGATTTAAAATATTTATTTTTAATTTTGAAGATTAATAGTTTTTTATTTAACTTAAAATCTTAATTAATAAAAAATAATATAACTAAAAAATATACTAAAAAAATTGATAAATAAAATAATATTAAAGTTATTATTTTTTTTATTTTGAATAAATCATTTATTGAATAAATTAAAGTTAAATAATAAAAAATAAGTTAATTTTAAATAAAAATATAAATTTAAAATTGTTAATGTAATTAATAAAATTAAAATAATAATTATTTTATTATAAATTAATATTTTAATTAATATTCATTTTATTAAAAATCCTAGTATTGGAGGTAATCCTATAATTGAAAAAATTAATATTAATATATTTAATTTAAGGAAAAAATTAAAATTAAAAAATTTTAATTGATTAATATAATTAATCTTATAGATTCATAAGATATTAATAATTATTAAATTTAAAATTGAATAAATTAAGAAATAATTTATTCATAAATTTTCATTTATAATAATTGCTATTAATATTCATGAAGAGTTATTAATTGATGATATAGCTAAAATTTTTCGAATTGAATTTTGATTTATTCCAAAAAAATTATTTAATGAAATTATTGAAATAGTAAAAATTAATATTTTATTTATATTTAAATATGAAATTATAATTATTGGTGAAATTTTTTGTCAAGTTATTAATAAAAAACATGATATTCAATTTAATCCTTCAATTATTGAGGGTAATCATAAATGAAAAGGTATTAATCTTAATTTTATTAATAAAGGAATAATAATTATAAAATTTAATTGAATTATGAAAAAAAGAGATTTGTTAATTAAAAATATAAGTAAAATAATTGAAGCAAAAGCTTGGATTAGAAAATATTTTATAGTTGATTCAATTGAATAAATTGATATTTTAAAATTTAAGATTGGAATAAATGTAAATAAATTTAATTCTAATCCTATTCATATTGATAGTCAATTTGATGAAGAAATTGATATTATTGATCTAAATATTATTAAAGTAATAAAAGTAATTTTTGTTAAATTTAAATTTATTAGAAAAATTTTTATTATAATTGAATTTAAAATTTTCTTAACTTATTAGTTTATTTTTCTATATATTATTTATATATTTAATTGTTTAATGCATTTAAGATTTTGATTCTTAAGGATTAGTTTAATTCTAAAAATATAATTTATTAAATAATTTGTTTATAGAAAAAAGATTTATATTTCTATATTTGAAGTATGAATCCAAAAGCTTAAATTTAGCTTATTTTTCTTAATAATTTATTTAATGTTTAATAAAAGTAATTAATTTTACATGATTTACTCTATCAAAGTAATCCTTTTTCAGGCATTTTATTTAATTTTATAATAATTAAATGTTTATTGGTTTAAAAATTAGTAAAAATATTTATTTTATTTAAATTAATCTGAAAATAATCATATTTTATGAAACCGTAATGTCTAAAATTGTTAAAAGAGGGGGGCTATGCCCACCTCTAAAAAAAAAAATGATAAAAGAGAATAAGAGAATTAAGATAAAGAGAAGAATAAGAGTATATAAGAGATTTATTAATATATAATAGAATATACATCTATATACCTCTTATATATAGTATATAGATATATAATACCTTATATATCGGTATTACTTATATATTTTATATATATATATATATTTATATATAAATCCTTATTAGTTATTATCATATATATATTTATATATATCTATATATATATATAAGATATATATATATAATACCTTATTTATTAGTATTATCTATACATTACTTATATATCTATATATAGAGATATATATGTAAAATCTTATAGTATGTTATTAATTCTATAATAGATATATATAGTGTAAAATTATTTATTTATCTGAATATTTATATATTTAAATATTTGTTTAAAATAATGAATTAATTTAGATATTTAATTTAGATTTATTATTATATTAGATTTATTAATTTAAGTATTTTAAATTAATTTATTAAACCATATTTTATTAAATTTTTAAATAATAATTTATTTTATTATAAAATTTTATTTAATTAAAAAAATATATGAAAATTTTTGTTTGTTAATTGATTCTTAATGAATTTTAATAATTCTCAGTATTTAATATTAAAAATTAATGAAATTTAGATTTAATTATTAATTTAAATATAAACTAAATATGTGCCAGCAGTTGCGGTTAAACATAATATATAAATAAAATAATTTGGTTATTAGTATTAAATAAGTTAAATAGATTAATTTTTTTTTTAAAAGTAAAATTTAATTAAAAATTAAGATTGTAAATATTTTATTCTATTAAATTTTATTTTAAACTAGGATTAGATACCCTATTATAAAAATTTAAATATAATTACTAAAAAATTAATAGTTAAGTTCTTTAAATTTAAAAAATTTGGCGGTATTTTAGTCTTATTAGAGGAACCTGTTTTTTAATTGATAATCCACGAGTTATTTTACTTATTTTAAAAATTTATATATCGCTGTCATGAATATATTTTAAAAATTTATTTTCTTAAATTAATTTAATAATGTATGTTAAGTCAAGATGTAGTTTATAAATAAGAAAATAATGGGTTACAATAAATTTAATTTTTGGAGTTTTATATGAAAATTAAAATAAAAGTGAATTTAATAGTAAATTTAATAATTTTATTAATATGAATATAGATCTAAAATATGTACATATTGCCCGTCATTCTTATTAAAAATAAGACAAGTCGTAACAAAGTAAATGTACTGGAAAGTGTATTTAGAAAGAATTATAAATAAATATCTAAATTTAAGTATTTCATTTACAATGATAAGATGTTATTAATTAACTTTATTTAATTAATTATTTTAATTTTATTTTTTTTTATAGAAATTTTATAAAAATAATTTAAATATATTTTGTTTTAGTATTTAGTAAAAATAAATTTTTAGATTGATAGTTTAATAGTATTGTAAAAGAAAATTTTAAATTTTATAAAGAATTTATTTATTTAGTACCTTTTGTATCAGGGTTAATTAAAATTTTTAATTTAATTTTAAATTCTCAAAATATATAGAGTTAATTTTATTATTAATTTATTGTTTTATAAATATTTAAAAAATAATATTAGTTTTGAAATTTAATTCGTTATATTATATTTAGTTATTTAAGAATTAAATTTAATTTAAAATTTTAAAAGTTTAATTTATAATTATAAGTTAATATTATTTTAAATTTAAATTATTTTAGGGATAAGCTTGAAATTTTTATATAATAATATATATTTAATTAAATAATTTTTAGGAATAGAAATTTTTATTTAAGTTTGTAAAAATTTATTATTTAATTTTATTTAATTTATTATAAATTATTTATTTTTAATATTAAATTTTATAAATTAATAATTTATTTTTAGTAATAATGATTAAATTAGTATAATTAAGTTATTTATAAATTATGAATTTGGCAAAAATTATTTTCATCTGTTTAACAAAAACATAGTATTAAGAAATTTATTTAATATAGAATCTGCTCAATGATTTTAATTAAATAGCTGCAGTATTTTGACTGTGCAAAGGTAGCATAATAATTAGTCTTTTAATTGGGGACTAGAATGAAAGATTTGATGAAAAATAGACTTTATTATTTATAAAATTAAAATTTTATTTTTAAGTAAAAAAGCTTAAATATTTTAAAGGGACGATAAGACCCTATAAAACTTTATAATTATTTTATTAAAATTTTTGGGTTATATAAATTTTAATTTTTTTAATTATTTTATTGGGGTGATAAAAAAAAATGTTTAACTTTTTTTAAAATTTTACATTAATTAATGATATTTTTGAATTAAAATTTTTAATTAAATGAAAAAGTTACTTTAGGGATAACAGCGTAATTAATTTTTTAAGTCCAAATTTAAAAATTAGTTTGCGACCTCGATGTTGAATTAAGATTAATCTTAGGTGCAAAATTTTAAGTTATAGGTCTGTTCGACCTTTAAATTCTTACATGATTTGAGTTCAAACCGGTGTAAGCCAGGTTGGTTTCTATCTTTTAAAATTATATTTATTTTAGTACGAAAGGATTAAATAAATAAATAATATTTTAAAAAAATGATTTAAATTAATTATTAACTATTTTGGCAGATAATTGTGTTAAATTTAGAATTTAATTATATAATTTTAATTATAAATAGTAATTTATTATTTAATAATTATATTAATTAATTTTTTGATTTTATTTTTAATAGTTTTTATAAGAGTAGCTTTTTTTACTTTATTTGAACGTAAAATTTTAGGTTATATTCAATTACGTAAAGGGCCTAATAAGTTTTTATTTAAGGGGATTTTTCAACCTATAGGGGATGGGTTAAAATTATTTTTTAAAGAAGTTAATTATCCTAATAATTTAAATTTTTTTATATTTTTAATTTCACCTATATTGGGTTTATTTATTTCTGTTATTTTTTGATTTGTTTATCCTTTTTTTGGTAATAATTATATTATAAGATTTGGTTTAATTTTTGTATTTTGTTGTTCTAGTTTAATAGTTTATATTTTTTTGATAATTAGTTGATCATCTAATTCTAATTATTCAGTTTTAGGTATGATTCGATTTATTTCTCAGATAATTTCTTATGAAGTAAGAATAATACTTATTATTATAAATTTATTATTTATAATTAATAGTTTTAATTTAAGAGATTTTTATATATATCAAATTAATATTAAATTTTTTTTTTTTCTTTTTTTTTTATTTATTATATTATTGGTAAGATTATTAGCAGAAATAAATCGATCTCCTTTTGATTTTTCTGAGGGTGAATCTGAATTAGTTTCTGGATTTAATATTGAATTTAGAAGTATATCATTTATTTTTATTTTTATATCAGAATATATAAGAATTATATTTATAGGTATATTAATATTTGAGATATTTTTTGGTTTATTAATAAATAAATTTTATTTAAATATAATGATTTTAATTTTTATATTTTTAGTTATTTGATTACGAGGATTTTTACCTCGATTTCGTTATGATAAATTAATATATTTAATTTGAAAATTAATTTTACCTTTAATTTTATTTATATTTATATTTAATTATTCTTTAAAATTATTTAATTTATATCATTAATTTAAGTTAAGTTAATAGAATTAAGCTCTAAGGTTTATTTTCAAAATAAAAATTTTTATTTAAATTAATTAACTTTTAAAGTTTAAATTAAATTAATTTATCTCATAATTTAAAAATATAATAATTTAAAATAAAATAAGAAAAATAAATTAAGGTAAATATTTGACCTATATTAATAAATGGATATTCAACTGGTTGTATACCAATTCAGGTTAAGATAAAAAAAGTTATAATAAAGATTCAAAATGTAATTTTGTTTATAGGATAAAATTTATTTGTTAAAAATTTTTTATTATTTAATAAAGGTATAATTAATAAAATTAGAATTGATATTAATAATGCTATAACACCTCCTAACTTATTAGGAATTGCTCGTAAAATAGAGTAGGAAAATAAAAAGTATCATTCTGGTTGAATATGATTAGGGGTAATTATAGGATTTGCTATAATAAAATTATTATGATCATTTAATAAGTATGGGAAAATTAATGTTAAAGTAAAAAATATTCATAAAAAAATTATTATTCCAATTAAATCTTTAATAATAAAATATGGTGAAAATGTAATTTTATCAAAATTTCTATTTACTCCTAAGGGGTTGTTAGATCCTGTTAAATGTAAAAAAAATAAATGAATAAATGTAAGTATAATAATTAAAAATGGTATAATAAAATGAATTGAAAAAAATCGTGTTAAAGTAGCATTATTAATTGAAAATCCTCCTCAAATTCAAATAACAATAGAATTTCCTAAATAAGGGATTGCAGATAGAAGGTTTGTAATTACAGTAGCACCTCAAAATGATATTTGACCTCATGGTAGTACATATCCTACAAATGCGGTTATTATGGTAATTAGTAATAATATAACTCCAATAATTCATGTTATTTTAAAATTGAATGAATTTATATAAATTCCTCGTCTAATATGAATATAAAGTATAATAAAAAATATAGAAGCTCCATTAGCATGAAAAGATCGAATTAATCAACCAAAATTAATATTTCGATGTATATTAATGATTCTTTGGAAAGCTAAATTTATATCAGTTTTATAGTGAAAAGCTAAGAATAATCCTGTTAAAATTTGATTAATTAAACAAATTATTAATAATGATCCAAAATTTCATATAAAACTAATTCTAATTGGAGTGGGTAAATTAATTATTGGCATTAATATTTTTAAAAGATTTTTTTTCATTAATTTTTTTGTCGAATAGGTCCTTTATTAAATTTTAATATTCAAATAATTAAAATTAATATAATAAATAAAATTATTATAATAAAATATATTATTAAGTTGTTAGGAGAGTTAAATATATTTATTATAAAAAAATTATCTTCAAATAAAAAATTATTATTAAATTTAAAATTTTCTATTAATATAAAAATTTTAAATCAATAAATAATAATAATTATTAAAATTAATTTGAAAATGTTATTAAGATAATTTTTATTAATATTAATTTCATTAAATGAAATTCTAGAAATATATAAGAAAATAATTATTAATCCTCCAATATATAAAATAAAAATTATAAATGAAATTCATGATGTTTTATTGATTAAATTAATTATTATAGTTAGTAGAATTGTTTGAAATAAAATTATTAAATTAGATTTTAATGGTGATTTTAAAGTAATGATAATAATTGATGATAATAAGTTTATTAGTAAGATTATTTTGATTAATATTCAATATATATTTTAATTAAAATATTAATTTTGGAGATTAATGATAATATATTTATATTTATATTGATTTATTTTAAATAAATTTATAATTTTGATTTACAATATCAATGTTTTTTTTAAACTATTAAAATGATAGGGTTATTTATATTAGTTTTATTATTTATAATATTTTCTGGGATTTTATTTTATGTATTTAATTTTAATCATTTATTAATAATATTATTAGGATTAGAATATATGTTATTAATTTTATCTTTAATATTTTTAATAAATTTTATAATTTTTATTAAACAATATATTTTATTATTAATTTTTTTTATTTTTTGTATTAGAGAAAGAGTTTTAGGGTTAACTATTTTAATTTTAATAGTTCGAATATATGGTAATGATTATTTAAAATCATTAATAATTTTACAATGTTAATAATTTTTATAATAATTTTTTTTAGAATGATTTTTATTAGCTTTAAAGTTAAAAGATGGTGAATTACCCAGAATTTTTTTTTTTTTTTTTTTTTTTTTTTTTTTATATATTTTAAGATTCCAATATCTAATTACTTTTTTAATATTAGTTATATATTTGGAATGGATATGTTTTCTTATTTAATATTTATATTGGGAGTATGAATTATTAGATTAGTTTATTTAGCAAGTATTAATATTAAATTTAATTATTCTATGTATTTTAATATTTTAATATTTATTTTTATTTTAATTTTTTATTTTTGTTTTTTTAGAAATAATTTTCTTATATATTATATTTTTTATGAGATTAATTTGATTCCTATTATTATTTTAATTTATGGATGGGGGTATCAGTATGAGCGATTTAAAGCTGGATTTTATTTATTTATTTATATAATTTTTTTTTCTTTACCTTTTTTTTCATGTTTATTATATTTAAATAATACTATTTTTATTTTTATATATTATTTTGACTATTTAAATGGATTTAATTTTTTTTTTTTTTTTTTTTTGATGATAATTTTTTTAGTAAAAATGCCTTTATTTATATTTCATATTTGATTACCTAAAGCTCATGTTGAAGCTCCTATTTCTGGTTCAATAATTTTAGCTGGTATTATATTAAAATTAGGGGGTTTTGGGATTTATCATATTTTAATATTAATTTTTAAGATTAATTTATATTTAAATTTTTTTTTAATTTCTTTAAGTTTATTTGGTATATTTATTTTAAGTTTAGTATGTTTTTTTCAAAGAGATTTGAAAATTCTAATTGCTTATTCTTCAGTAGTTCATATAGGCTTAGTAATTATTGGTTTATTAACTTTTATTAATTGGGGTTATTGTGGTTCTTTAGTTTTAATATTTGGTCATGGTTTATGTTCTTCTGGATTATTTTGTTTAAGTAATATTTGTTATATACGTTTTAAAAGTCGTAGAATATTTATAAATAAAGGATTGATTAATATTTATCCTTTTTTATCTTTTTGATGATTTTTATTGTGTTCTTCTAATATATCTTTTCCTCCTTCATTAAATTTATTTGGTGAATTAATATTATTAATTAATTTAATAGTTTGATTAGATACATTATATTTTTATTATTTATTTTTAATAATTTTAATATTTTTATATAGTTTATATTTATATTTATATACTCAGTATGGGAAATTATTTTTTAATATAAATTATTTAGTTTTTATTAATTTAAGTGAGTATATATTATTATTTTTACATTGATTACCTTTGAATTTAATTTTTTTATTAATAGAATTATTTTTATATTTAAATAGTTTAACTAAAATATTAATTTGTGGAATTGAAGATTATATTGTATATTTAAGTAATTAAATTTAATTTTTTTTTTTTTTTTTTTTTTTTTTATTTTTTTTCTTTTTTTTTTTTTTTTTTTTTGGATTATTATTTATTTATTTTAATAAGTTTTATTTTATTGAATATTTATTTTTTTTTTTAAATTCTTGTAATATTATTTATGTAATTTTAATTGATTGAATATCTTTAATATTTATTTCTTTTGTTTTTTTAATTTCTTCTATAATTTTATTATATAGTATAGAATATATAAATTTTGATTTTAATAAAACTCGATTTTTAATATTAATAAATTTATTTATTATATTTATATTTTTATTAATTATTAGTCCTAATATAATTAGAATTTTATTAGGTTGAGATGGTTTAGGGATAGTTTCTTTTTGTTTAGTTATTTTTTATCAGAATAAAAAATCTTATAGATCTGGTTTTGTGACTGTTTTTTTAAATCGAATTGGGGATTTATTTATTATTCTTTCTTTAATTTGAATATTAAATTTTGGTTCTTGAAATTTTATTTTTTTGGATTATTATAAAAATTTAGATTATTTATTTTATATTAGTTTAATAATTATATTTGCTAGATTAACTAAAAGAGCTCAAATTCCTTTTTCTTCTTGATTGCCTTTAGCTATAGCAGCTCCTACACCAGTCTCTTCTTTGGTTCATTCTTCTACTTTAGTAACAGCAGGAATTTATTTAATAATTCGTTTTAATGAAATTTTTTTAGAATTTTTATTTTTTAATTATTTATTAGTAGTTTCTTGTTTAACTATATTTATATCTGGTTTAAATGCTATTTTTGAATTTGATTTAAAAAAAATTATTGCTTTTTCTACTTTAAGACAAATAAGATTTATATTTATAATTTTATGTATAGGGGAAGTTGAAATATGTTTTTTTTATTTATTAATACATGCTTTATTTAAATCTATGATATTTTTAAGTGCTGGGATTTTAATTTTGAATATAAATAATAATCAAGATATTCGTAAAATAGGGGGATTGATTAATTATATGCCTTTTTGTAGATTAATTTTTGTTTTTACTTTAATAGCTTTATGTGGATTTCCTTTTTTTTGTAGATTTTATTCTAAAGATTTAATTTTTGAATTTTTTTTAATATCTAATTTAAATTTAATTTTTTTTTTTTTTTTTTTGATTTCTTTTTTTTTTACTTTTTTTTATTCTGTTCGTGTAATTTATTATTTATTATTAATAAATTTTTCTATGTTAAATTATTTAATAATTATTAAATTTGAAAGAAATATTTTAATTTTAAGAATATTATTTATTATTTTTGTGATATTATTTTTTGGGTCTTTTTTTATATGATTAATATTTTATAAATTTGATTTAATTTTATTAGAATTGAAGTTTAAAATTTTAAGAGTTATAGTTTTATTTTTTAGTATTTGATTTTTTTTTGAATTAAATAATTTTTTATTTTCTTTAAAATATTTTTTTTCTTTTTTTTATATTTTTTTTTTTGGTTTAATATGAAATTTGTTATTTTTTAGGATTAATTTTTTTTTAAATAATTTTCTTTTTTTTGGTTTTTTTGGTCAAAAAGTGGTGGAAATTGGTTGGACTGAGTATAACCTGAATAGAGGTATTTTTTCTTTTTTTAAGAGTGTGATGATTTTCAATCAAAAAATTTTTTTAAATAGTTATAAGGTATATACCTTATTGTTTTTTTTATGATTTTTCATTATTTTTATATTTAATTTTTAATTTAAATAGCTTAATAAAAGAGTATTATATTGAAGATATAAAGGTAATAATTATATTTTTAAATAAAATATTTATAATTTTTATTATTTAATTAATTTTATATTGAAAATATAATGTTTTTTTTAAACTAATAAATAAAATTTTAAAGATTAAACAAAATATGCTTTAAAAGATAGTTAGCAGCTTCTTTTTTTAAAAATCTTTTTAATTGGAATTTTTTTTCAATATTATTATTAACAGTAATAAACCTCTTTTTTTGGTTTCAATTAAAATAAGGATATTTAATTTATCTATTTATTAAGTCGAAATTAATATGTAATTATTACTTCTTATTAAAATTATTTATTTAAGATAAATTTTTTATTATAATTTTTAAAAGCAAATTAAATGTTATATATTTTAACTATTATCCTTATAATTTTCAATTTAATGATCCAAATTTTCATTCATAAAATAGAGTAATAATTATAAATATAAAAAATGTTAAAAATAAAATGTTAAAATTAATTATATTAGAAATTTTAAAATTTAAAATTATTGGTATAATAATTGAAATTTCAATATCAAAAATTAAGAAAATAATTGCAATTAAATAAAAATTTAATGAAAATGGGATTCGTGATTTATTAAATGGATCGAATCCACATTCAAATGGTGATGATTTATTAAAATTAAATTTTATTTTTATATTAATTAATATTATTATAGTGAATAATATTATTATAATTAATATAATTGTTAATATGATTAATAGATTAATAAAAATTATTTTATTTAATATTTAAACTTTTTAATTGGAAATTAAATATACTTTTTATATTAATAAAATTTAATTATTTCATCAATAAAAGGTTATATATAAAAATAATCAAATAATGTCAATAAAATGTCAATATCAAGCTGATAATTCAAATCTGATATGATGAATAAATGAAAAGTGTAGCTTAATTATTCGTATTAAGTTAGTAATTAGGAAAATTGTTCCAATAATAACGTGAAGTCCATGAAATCCTGTTGCTATATAAAAAGATGATCCAAAAATTGAATCTGAGAATGTAAAATTTGCTTGTTTATATTCTAAAGCTTGTAATAATACAAAGTATATACTTAAAATAATTGTTAAATATATGAATATAATAGATTTATTTTTTAAATTATTTAATAAGTAAAAATGAGTAAGAGTAATTGTAAATCTAGATGTTAAAAGAATAATTGTATTTAATAAAGGGATTAATAAAGGGTTAAAAAAATTAATATTTTTAGGGGGTCAATTTAATCCAATTTCAATTGAGGGTGATAAAGAGTTATGTAAAAAATTTCAAAAAAATGAAATAAATAAAAATATTTCAGAAATAATAAATAAAATTATTCTTAATTTAATTAAATTTATAATATAAAAATTATGATTTCCTTGAAATGTTCTTTCTCGAATAATATCTCGTCATCATAAAGTTGCAATCAAAATTATTAATATTAAATTTAATATTATAATAGAATTAAATTTAAAATTTATGATTATAATATTTGAAATTATTAAGTTAAATGAATTAAATGCTATTAAAATTGGTCAAGGTCTAATATTTAAAATAAAGTAAGGTTGATTAATTTTTATCATTATTCTCTAGAATAGAGTGATGCAAGGATTGAAAATACATATCTTTGAATTAATGCTACACAAAGTTCGAATATTATTATAAATATTTGAATTAAAATAATAATAAATATGATTGAATTGAAGTTTAGTAGAGTTATTAATAGATGACCTGCAATTAAATTAGCAGTTAATCGAATTGATAATGATAAAGGTCGAATTAAAATTCTTATTGTTTCAATTAAAGTTATTAAAGGAGCTAAATAGATAGGAGTATTTAAAGGAATTAAATGGGAAATTATATTTTTAGTATTTTTAAAAATTGATAAAGTAATATAAAATAATCAAAATGGTATTGCTATTGTTATGGAAAAAATTATATGTCTTGATGATGAAAAAATATATGGAAATAGACTAATAAAATTATTTAATAAGATAAATATAAATAATGAAATAAATATAAATGATGGTGATTTAATATTTTTTGATTTATATAATATTAATATTTCCTTATTTAAAATATTTATTAAATTTAAAATAATTATATTAATTCGATTTGGTATTATTCATAAAAAATTAGGTATAAAAATAATAATTATTGTTGATCTGATTCAATTTAATTCTAAGTTTAGTAATGTTGTTGAAGGATCAAAAATATTAAATAAATTTATTATAATTTTTTGTGTATTGTTTTTTAGTTAAATTAATTTTAATAAATTTTGTGAATAAAAAATAAATTATAGTTAAAATTATTATGAATATAAGTGTGAAGAATATAAATAAAATTAATCAATTTAATGGTGCTATTTGGGGAATAAAAAAATATTATAATAATAATTTTAATTTGACAAATTAATGTTATTTAATTTAACTAATTTTTTTTCATTAGAAGTAATTGCTAATTTACTATAAATTGATTTAAGAGATCATTACTTTGCTTTTCAGTCATCTAATGAAATTATTTAAAAATTTTTAATTCAATAAATAAATTTATTTATTGAAATTGATTCGATTTGAATTGGTATGAATCTATGATTAATTCCACAAATTTCTGAGCATTGTCCGAAAAATAGTCCTGGCCGATTTATAAATAAATTGGTTTGATTTATTCGTCCTGGAATAGCATCTATTTTGATTGCTAATGAAGGAATTGTTCATGAATGAATTACATCATCAGAAGAGATTAATAATCGGATATTTAATTTAAATGGTAGGATAGTTTTATTATCTACTTCAATTAATCGAAAATTTTCTTTATTTATATTATTAATTATATAAGATTCAAATTCAATATTTGAAAAATCTGAATATTCATATGATCAGAATCATTGGTGTCCGAAAATTTTAATGGTTATAATAGGAGATTTAATTTCATCTATTAAATATAATAAGTGTAAAGATGGAAGAGCAATAAAAATTAAAATAATTGGGGGAATAATAGTTCAAATAAATTCGATTATTTGATTTTCTAAAATTTTAATATTAATAAATTTATTTTTGATAATAAAAATTATTATATAAGAAATTACGGATATAATTATTATAATAATGAAAATTGTATGATCATGAAAAAAAATTAATTGTTCTATTAATGGAGAATTTCTATTTTGGAAATTTAGTTTTATTCAGGTTATAATTTCTAAAAAAAGATTAATCTTTATAAATGAATTTTAAGTTCATTACATTATTTCTGCCATATTAGAAATTATTAATTAATGGTAATTCATAATAAGAATGTTCTAAAGGGGGTAAATTATGAATTCATTCAATTGAATTATTTAGATTTAGTTTAAAAATTGTTATTTTTTTTAAAAATATACTATTTCAAATACAATAAATTAAGATAATGATTCTTAATGTAGAAATAATTGATCCAATTGATGAAATTATATTTCATATTAAGAAATTATTTGGATAATCTGAATATCGTCGGGGTATACCATTTAACCCTAAAAAGTGTTGAGGGAAAAAAGTTAAATTAACTCCAATAAATATTAAAATAAATTGAATTTTTAAAATAAAATAATTTATTGTAAATCCTGTAAAGATTGGGAATCAATGAATAAATCTTGCAATAATAGCAAATACAATTCCTATTGATAGTACATAATGAAAATGAGCAACTACATAATATGTATCATGTAAAATAATATCAATAGAGGAGTTAGCTAAAATTACTCCTGTTAATCCTCCAATAGTAAAAAGAAAAATAAATCCTAATGATCAGATTGTAGAAGGAGATAGATTAATTTTAGATCCATAAATAGTTGCTAATCATCTAAAAATTTTAATTCCGGTAGGGATAGCAATAATTATTGTAGCGGATGTAAAATAAGCTCGAGTATCAACATCTATTCCAATTGTAAATATATGGTGAGCTCATACAATAAATCCTAATAATCCAATTGTTAATATAGCATAAATTATTCTAATATTTCCAAATGTTTCATTTTTATTTCTTTCTTGTCTAATAATATGAGAAATTAAGCCAAATCCTGGTAAAATTAAAATATATACTTCAGGATGTCCAAAAAATCAAAATAAATGTTGATATAAAATAGGATCTCCTCCTCCTGATGGATCAAAAAAAGATGTATTTAAATTTCGGTCTGTTAGTAATATTGTAATAGCACCAGCTAGTACTGGTAATGATAAAATTAAAAGAATGGCTGTAATTAGAATTGATCAAGGAAATAATGGAATTTGATTAATTTTTATATTGTTAGGTATTATATTTAAAATTGTGCAAATAAAATTAATTGCTCCAAGAATTGAAGAAATTCCTGCTAAATGTAAAGAAAAAATAGTTAAATCTACAGAAATATTATTATGAGCAATATTATTTGATAAGGGAGGGTAAATTGTTCAACCTGTTCCTGTTCCATTATTAATTAAAAATCTTGAAAGTATTATTATTAATGAAGGAGGTAATAATCAGAATCTAATGTTGTTTAATCGTGGAAATGATATATCTGGGCATCCTATTATTAATGGAATTAATCAATTTCCAAAACCTCCAATTACAATTGGTATAGTTATAAAAAAAATTATGATAAAAGCATGAATAGTAACAATTACATTATATAGTTGATTATTATTAATAATTGAATTAATTTGTCTTAGTTCTAAACGAATTAATATTCTAAGAGAAGATCCAATTATTCCTGATCATATACCAAAAATAAAGTATAAAGTTCCAATATCTTTATGATTAGTTGAAAAAATTCATTTTAT